AATATTATTTATTTTATTTTCTATTTTTTTATTTTTATAGTATAATATAACGGTATTGATATATTGATATTGATATTCTAATCTACTTGATTGATATTCTAATCTACTTGAATATTGAATACCAGATACTTGAATATTGAATACCAGAAAACTATATGATATGAATATTTATTATTATTAACGCAGATATATCTATCTAATTTATTTATTTTATATCTATATCTATGTCTTCTCCGTTCTTTTATTACCCTCCTGTCCTGTCGTGTTGTCAATTGACAGTATGACTTAGGGGTCAATATAATTTGACCGACCAAATCCTATTTTGGTAAACCATCTTGAATCTACTGCAGAGTGAAGGATCATGGATCCAACGCATAACCCTTTGTGAATGAGAGAGATAAAGATGAGAAAGACCAATGAAATAAAGTTTCAAGGTTATATAGTTTAATGGTAAAGTTTGATTTGATTACCATTAACTAACCCCCAGAATACTTAAGGAGTTTTTCCGTTTGATTTATATACTATGGATCTACTAAAGACGGATCTCGGCCTGAGTTATATTAAGTTAAAGTTAATAAGGTAGCCCTACTAGGCCTTATTACCTATTATGTTTTTCCTATTCTATTTTTATATTACCTCAAGGTTTTTTTCTTATTACCTATGGTATTTGTCTTATTACCCATATTCTAGTGCTTTTTGATTTGGCCGCACTCGGGACCTTTTATTTCTAGTTGATTTATGAAGGCGGCCGTAGGCCCCTATGGTCCAGTGGTTACGACCTCTCTCTTTCACGGAGAAAACGAGGGTTCAAGTCCCTCTGGGGGTGTACCAAGACTCAAGACTATAGGAGTGGTATTTTCTATCAAATGATCCGTAGCCGTATTTGTCAAGTCTGCCTGGTAGACGAAAGGAAGTTTATTATGGAACGTCTAAAAAATTTAGGCGTTGGGTCGATGCCCGAGTGGTTAATGGGGGCGGACTGTAAATTCGTTGACAATATGTCTACGCTGGTTCAAATCCAGCTCGGCCCAATAATTTGCCAATCTACTATCAGACGGTAGAACTCTCTTGTTCTTAAGAAATACCTTACCTGATACAAGAGAATAAAAAAGAATTCAAATTTTCTGCTAGATCTCTTCTTATTTCCCTGGGATTGTAGTTCAATAGGCTAGAGCACCGCCCTGTCAAGGCGGACGTTGCGGGTTCGAGCCCCGTCAGTCCCGACGGATCCAATAAGTACATCAATTCGCCTCTCCATTTTCTGTGAAAGCGGGGACAGAGAGCATAATTGAATCCCGAAGAGGTTTCCTCTCTTTTTTTTTTCAGGATTCTGTCAAAGAAAGAATAAACCCTAAACTAAAATTAAAATAACTAAAATAGTGAAGTTGATAGAATATTCCATCTTTTATCCCGCGCCTCATTTTTCTCATACTTCTTTGTCTTCCAAAGAAAATTGGATCATTAAAATTTAGAACCTAATTCTTCTCTTTTTGGGTTTTTAATGGAAACGGATGGGTGGTTAGATGATACTTCGTTTGACTACATACAAAAAAAGAACAGAAAAGAAGTATAAAAAAGGAATTTTTGCTCGGTCCGGGAATCCAAGATTGGATTCGGTATGGATAAAGGATCTTCGTATGTTATACTATTCAATTCTCGACGACGAATTAATTTAATAGCTCAGATATTGTTATTCATGATATGATATTGATCCGATTCAAGATCGTCGATAGGTAATGCATTCATTGAATTGACAGGTGAAAGATTTATCATCTCTATGGGATTAAATCCCGAGTTATTGTGAAATAAAAAAACGATGAGATTATGGAAGTAAATATTCTTGCATTTATTGCTACTGCACTGTTCATTTTAGTTCCTACTGCCTTTCTACTTATAATTTACGTAAAAACAGTCAGTCAAAACGATTAATTACTTTGAATGAAACTTGACTTCTGAATTCTTATCCATATTTGAAGAAATCAAAAGAAAAGTATTCTATTAAATGAAATCAACGGGCTATAATCGGCGGTATTCTATGAGATCCGAGAGTATGGTAAGAAAGAAATTTTTTTCTTATCATACTCTCTATTAGTGTTATAGTAATGTATAAAATAAAATTGTACTTGACTTTCTAATAAAGTTGGTATACTATATTAGCTTCTATCTTCAATCTATGTAGTTATTAATCCATATATGGAATTGACGTAGGACCCGATTCTATTTCTTTGATACATCTATTTATTTATTATTCCGATGAATCTGAAAAAATCGTTTTACTGTTATAGAATACATTTCTCCACTAGAATCCAAGGGAATTTTGAAATGAGGATCTTTTTATTGAAATTGAAATAATTTTCAATTTCAATAAAAAATGCGTTGCAGAACGATCTATAAAAAATTGATACCGTTGACTAAATTAGGAGTGCTTCTAAAGTCCACTTCTTCCCCATACTACGAGTGAAAGGGAAAATGTAAAGACTACCATTAAAGCAGCCCAAGCGAGACTTACTATATCCATGTGAATTATATCCCTTATCTCTATGATAGAATTATTCCATTATTGCTCACTAATAATAGTAGAATGAATGGTCCAGAGTCAAAAAGGGATTCTGGCCGACCACTATTGATGAACCAGTCAAAAAAATCCATTTCAAAAATTCCTATATGATTTCTAATCGGGAAAGACTAAATACAAGTAAAATATACAATGACACTATAAGGGAATGTTACTAATGGAATGGAACATCTATTCTATCTAGTAATAAAAAAAGAGACCCATTCCTTTTTCTTGCCCTTCAAAGTAAAAAAAATTGCTATCTATTACATACTTTTATTTCCTATTTGATCTAATTCGTACCCTTTCCCGATTGTCTCTCTGAAGGAGTTGGGAGATAGTATATTATACTCTTGACGACGGGTCTAAAAAAAAAAAATAATTTTTTTGCACTTTTTGTTTTCTATAAACTATAAAAAAATCCATCCAATATAATCTTTCTTTGAATTTTAGATTCAAGGATTTCCAAGCTTTTACAAAATCCCCAGAACAGAAGAAGACAGCAGAACAGAATAAGAGATTAAGATTCATTTGTTGATGAGGCGGCACCCGGATTTGAACTGGGGAAAAAGGATTTGCAGTCCCCCGCCTTACCACTCGGCCATGCCGCCAAAACGATACACAATAGGAAAAATTTTTTCTTTTTCGGTTGGATTACTAAACTTTAGTTTATTGTACTTGCATCTTGCATCCCTTTTTTAATCCTTTTTCTAAATCTAAATTTATGTATAAAAATTAGAAAAGTTTTTATCCTTTCTTATTGTATTTAATTTATTTATTGTAATGTATTTGATCTACCCCCTCGATTGATTGTATCGTATCTTCCCGCAATGCCGAAAAACTTCCACTCACCTTTCTATTGAAAAATCAAATGTCTATTTTCGCTTAAAAAGCCGAAATTTATGACAAAAGGGAACCATTAACTATTCGTTGACTGAGAATTCGTGACTTATTCTTGGATTTGAATCTAAAATTTGGTTTCCCTAATGACATAAGAAAATACAAATGGATACATACTTAATTGATTCTTTTGAATCAAAAATCCTTCTCTATTTCTGGATTCTATTATAACAAAAATGATAAGTATATGTAAACCCCAGAAGGGAAATTTTTACACAGATACCAAATTGGCTATTTAGAGTATGTTGCCTATAAACAAAAAAACGGGAATTCATTGGAACAAAAAAAGGCCCGGCTGGGTATTGACCGGGCCAGGCCCAAAAGGCACTTCGAACAAAATAAAAGCAAGAAGGTCTTCTTTATTTATCTTTCTATTCTATTTGGATCTTTCGAGCATCTAAATGGAATTGCTAATTCTATAATAACGATAAAGAATGTAAAAGAAATACTTTATTTAATCCTTACTTGATGTGTAATGTAACATAGTAATTATCTTTTTCAATTGGGAGAGATGGCTGAGTGGACGAAAGCGGCGGATTGCTAATCCGTTGTACGAGTTATTCGTACCGAGGGTTCGAATCCCTCTCTTTCCGTTTCCGTTGATGACTTTCTATTTTTTTCTTTCAATTTTTGCAAACCCCTTTTTATTTTTTTTCCTAATTAAATTAAATATGTGGAATAGCTAAAATAAAATATTAATAAAATTGTAAAATCAAACAAGAAAAACTAAATTTTTATTTTATTCTTCACGTCCAGGATTACGTCCTGGATCATTGGATAGGAATCCAAAAATGAAGAGAGAAACAAAGAATATTACTACTGTGTAAACGAAAAGTTTGAGAGTAAGCATTACACAACCTCCAAGATCATTTTTTGAAAAAGAAAAACGAGAAAAGATAATAGATCCTCCACTTTTATATCACATATCCTATTTTGACACCAAGAAATGAATTATAGAAATAGAAAAGAATGTTCAGAAATTCAAATCAAATGAAGTTGAAATTTGTAATAAGAGTCTTTAATTTAATTACCACAAATCACTTTCATACCCACAATTAGATATTCTAAGGGACCCTAAGCTCATAAGGTATTTCCCCGAAAAAGGATTAAAATGGGGAAAGGAAATAGGGCGAGCCGTATTTCTCGCGACTATCCGAGAGTTTGAATCGAAGGTTCATACTGTCAGACTTATTTGATCTTATCAATTGTTATAATTTTTCTCGAATAAATCATGAATTTTCTAGGATAGTATTAAAGCTCTTATCGAAAACTTACAGCAGCTTGCCAAACAAAGGCTAAAAGAAAAAAGAACAGGGGTATAACTGGCATGACATCTACGATTGGATTCAAAAAAGCATAGGCTTCGGGCAATTTGGCGAAGAAAAGACTAGTCGGATAAAGGGCAGAATTAAGACAGATCAAACTAAAAATATTAAGCATAACAGACTTTTTTTTCGTCGAAATAATTGCATTTTGATTGAGTTAAGGAAAAATGAAGAAAGTAAGGTAAACAAAAAAATCCTTCTTTTTTTTTTTTCTGCTCAATCAAAAATCCTCCAATTCTCAAAGGAGAATAGAAGAAATCATACTTTCATACAATATCTTAATTGAATTATATGTAATGATCAATAAATTCAGTTGAATTCTAGATATACACATGCCAAAATCCTAGCATGAATCTATAATAGATTCTATAAAGATAAAGAAAAAAGAGTTTCTCTAGATAGTTGGACTGGAATTGACGAAGACTAAATACCAATATTATTCTTTATTAGTATTAGTGTCCAATAAAAATAGAAATGGGGCGTAGCCAAGCGGTAAGGCAACGGGTTTTGGTCCCGCTATTCGGAGGTTCGAATCCTTCCGTCCCAGAGGGTATCCATTGTATCCTAATATTTGTTTTTTGTTCAAGGAGGTTCTGTTTCAAGGTCTAATAATATATTGCATAGAATATTATATTATTCTTCCTTCTTTTTTGATTTTGAATGATTCTTTGCGGAAGCATATCTGAGTTTTTCACAAATTGAACTAAATCGAGTTCAAATGATATGCAAAAGTAACTGAACCCCTTTGTGACCCAGATAAAGCTAAGATGGGCCGTAGATCATAGTTGTAGAAAGATTACTTAACCTCATCAGGTTAAAAAAAATATGAAATGAAATGAAAATACATATAAAAGAGGAAGCGCTTAACCTATGGGTATGTATTCTTATCCTGTTTCAGTGACAATAGTGTTTCCCTTTTTGTGAAAAAGAATTGGCATCCCTAAAATATTTTATTTAACAATGATATATCTTTTCGATATTTTTTTTATTGTTTGATTTAGCTTATTTGCTTTACATCATTGGCAATTCCATTCGAAAAGAAACAGAGATTTTTCTTTCTTATTTCTTATGATAATGATAATAAAAGGGAGTCTTTACTGTAAAACTTGACTCAAATAATGATGGAGAAGTTGGAAACTTTTTCAATTATCAAGATTTGTAATGATTCCTTATGGGTTGACTCTTTGGGAAGTTGGAAATGGGCCGGTCTATCTTATTGAGTCACTTGAAGAGGCAGAGTAAAATATAATTTATTTTTCGTGTGATTTCTGTTAGTTATGTTATTTCTATATCTATTTAGTTTAGATTTCTAGATATTTCTGTTAGATATTTTTTTGAAATAGATATTTATAAAAAAACGTTCCATTCATACAAAAAGCTGGGGTCTTGCTAATATTTCTTCAGAAAAATAATCTATGTAGATAAGAAAAAATATAAATTACTTTGTCTCTGTACCGACTGAACCAATGACTATTCATGATTCCATAATTGAATCAATTCCGTACTGGTTCCAAATTAGAGGAATGTTATGGTAAAACTTCGTTTAAAACGATGCGGTAGAAAGCAACGTGCGACTTGAAGGACACGATCCGGTGTGGATTCTTTTTCTTACATCCACCATTTTATATAGGAATGAAGGTGCTCTTGGCTCGACGTCATTTGTTCTATTCTACTAGAGCCCTTCTTTTTTTTTATTGGGTTGTAATGTAAATAGTTCATGATGGAGCTCGAGTAGAAAGTATTGATTAATTTCTCAGGGGCAACGATCTAGGGTTAATGCCAATTCATAAATTGGAACAACTTCGTAAGTATATCTTCGATATCTTCGATATAGAAATCGAAAGGATCCGATTCGAGCAATTTTTCAATTCAAAAAATTTGTTGGAACGGCTAAAACTTTTTCGATACGCAGTGTATCGCGCACGAATCAACCGTCGGTATGATTCTTTGATAGAAAGAAATCGCAAAAGGGGTATGTTGCTACCATTTTGAAAGGATTAAGAAGCACCGAAGTAATGTCTAAACCCAATGATTTAAAACAAAGATAAAGGATCCCAGAACAAGGAAACACCACTTCAATTGTCTCACGGATCCGAATAACGAATCAAAATAGATTTTAAATGAGACAAAAAGGGTGGGTTAAAGACCACTCAAAAAAATATATATATTAAATTAAAGATAAAGATTTTTCTTTAAGATATTTGAGATATTATATTATTGAACTTGAGTTATGAGTACAAATGATTTTTTCTTCTTCAGGAAGTAAGCTAAATAAAAATGAGTGAAATTGAAATTATAGAATTTATTAATTTATTTTACGGATTCCTTTCCTATTTATTCTAATCAAATTTTATCCATAGATAAAACTTCGAATCATTTTTTCTCGAGCCGTACGAGGAGAAAACTTCCTATACGGTTCTAGGGGGGGGTTCTTTTTCATCTACATCTATCCCGATGAGCCGTCTATCGAATCGTTGCAATTGATGTTCGATCTCGAAGAGAAGGAAGAGATCTTCGGAAAGTGGGTTTTTATGATCCGATCAAGAATCAAACTTATTTAAACGTTCCCGCTATTCTCTATTTCCTTGAAAAAGGCGCTCAGCCTACAGGAACTGTTCAGGATATTTTAAAAAAGGCAGAGGTTTTTAAGGAACTTTGCCCTAATCAAACAAAATTAAATTAAGGAAATAAAAACTAAGGGTAGGATAGTGATTTCTATATCATTTTGGATATCTTTTCTATACCATGTTTTTTTATTTCCTTTCTTGGTCTATTCGTATCTATTTCTCATTGCTTTTATAGAATCCTTTTCTATAGAATATTTTTCTAAGGAAACCGTATTTGATTGATCCTCAAAAAATAGAAAATTATGGCATTACCTGTAATTGGGTGGTTTTCATTTGAACTCTAATACCAAGTAACAAACAAGGAATAGAAGTTCTTTATTCTATATGGATTCAATTTTTTTATATTATTCTCCATCTAATCTAAAAACTCAAAATTTAGTATATAAATATAGGTATATGCAGTGCCAATCCAACACAAGTCTTTTTTTTTTTACTATTCTTCAATTTAAGTTTTTGTATTTTTTCATCGTATTCTTTTCTTAACCTTTATGTTGACAACGTTGTATCGAACAAATATAATTCATCGTGATAAGCAGATCTATTTATTTCCATCCCATAGGTTTTCTTTTTTATTTTGACTTGTTGATTCAAATGATGGGTTCGTTGGATTAGCTTTGATACCCGGATTTTTGATTGAAAAAGGGGATAACATAGAAATAGGGGATGTTCTACCATTTTTACATTTATTTATTTTTTTGGTCGGGCAATTTTTTATTTTTTCATCTGATTCTGATTTAGTCATTTTTATGTTCCAAATAGATCTGATTTAGTCATTTTTATGTTCCAAATAGAGTAGAAAAATTTAATAGAGTAGAAATTTTTTTTAGATTTTTTATTTCGTAGAGTAATGCTTTAATTTAATAATTTTGTTTTATTCTGATTGTATCTACATACCCTTTTATATTTGGGTTGCTAACTCAATGGTAGAGTACTCGGCTTTTAAGTGCGGCTAGGATCTTTTACACATTTAGATGAAGCGAGGGATTCGTCCATACTATCGGTAAAGTTTGGAAGACCGCGACTGATCCTGAAAGGGAATGAATGGAAAAAATAGCATGTCGTATCAATTAAGAGTTCTGAGAATATTTTATTCTTTCTGGCTCGGTACAAAGCCTTCTTTAAATTATTGAAAGGGAGCAAACCGAAGTCAATTTCAAGTTGGGTCGAATTAATAAATGGATAGGGCCCCACGGCTTCAATTAATTTCATTTTTATTATAGGGAAAGAAAAAGCAACGAGCTTTCATTCTGAATTTGAATGATTACCCGATCTAATTAGACGTTAAAAAAATATTAGTGCCCAATACGGGAAGGCTTTCTCCCAGGAAAAAATATTCTTGATTTTTTAATGAATCCTAAATATTACCACTCTCCATTCTATAATGGAATAATGGAGATGTATGTGTATAAGAAACAGTATATTGATAAATCAATTTCCAAAATCAAAAGAGCGATTGGGTTGAAAAAAGTAAAGGATTTCTAATCATCTTGTCATCCTATAAGGAAAACGAACATAAAAACTTAAAATGAAATGGAAAAAGAGATGATAGAGAATCTGTTGATAAGTTTCTCTGGATCCGAGGTATCTATTCGGTTTGTACTATAATACCTTGTTTTGACTGTATCGCACTATGTATCATTTATAACCCCCAAAATCCTCTACCTTTCATTTAAATAGAATATCAAATGGATAAATTCCAAAGCTATTTAGGGCTAGATAGATCTCAACAACACTACTTCTTATATCCACTTATCTTTCAGGAGTATATTTATGTACTTGCTCATGATCATGGTTTAAATGGATCAATTTTGTTGGAAAATGCAGGTTATGACAATAAATCCAGCTTACTTATTGTGAAACGTTTAATCATTCGAATGTATGAACAGAATCATTTGATTCTTTCTGTTAATGACTCTAAACAGACTCCTTTTTTGGGGCAGACCAATCATTTTTATTCGCAAATAATGTCAGAGGTTTCTTCAATCATTATGGAAATTCCATTGTCTCTGCGATTAATATCTTCCCTAGAAAGGAAAGGGGTAGTTCAATCCGAAAATTTACGATCAATTCATTCAATATTTTCTTTTTTAGAGGACAACTTTTCACATTTAAATTATGTATTAGATATACTAATACCTTACCCAGCCCATCTGGAAATATTAGTTCAGGCTCTTCGCTATTGGATAAAAGATGCTTCCTCTTTGCATTTATTAAGATTCTTTCTCCATCAGTGTCATAATTGGGATAGTCTTATTACTTCAAATTCAAAGAAAGCCAGTTCTTCTTTTTCAAAATCAAAAAGAAATCAGAGATTATTCTTCTTCCTATATACTTTTCATGTATGTGAATATGAATCCGGCTTCCTCTTTCTCCGTAACCAATCTTCTCACTTACGATCAACATCTTCTGGAGCCCTTATTGAACGAATTTATTTCTATGGAAAAAGGGAGCACTTTCCCAGGGCTTTTCAAGCAAATTTATGGTTGTTCAAAGATCCTTTCATGCATTATGTTAGGTATCAAGGAAAATCAATTCTTGCTTTAAAAGGGACGTTTCTTCTGATGAATAAATGGAAATATTACTTTGTCAATTTT